ATGAGAAAATAGAATTCTGGGTCGCGAACAGTGATTCGATTGATGATGAAGAAAGAGAATTTTTGGTTCAGTTCTCCACCTTAACGACAGAAAAAAGGATTGATCAAATTCTATTGAATCTGACTCATAGTGATCATTTATCAAAGAATGACTCTGGTTATCAAATGATTGAACAACCGGGATCAATTTCCTTACGATACTTAGTTGACATTCATAAAAAGGATCTATTGAATTATGAGTTCAATAGAACCTTTTTAGCAGAAAGACGGATATTCCTTGCTCATTATCAGACAATCGCTTATTCACAAACCTCGTGCGGGGCTAATAGTTTTGATTCCCCATCTCCTCATGGAAAACCCTTTTCGCTCCGCTTAGCCCTATCCCCTTCTAGAGGTATTTTAGTGATAGGTTCTATAGGAACTGGACGATCCTGTTTGGTCAAATACCTAGCGACAAACTCCTATGTTCCTTTCATTACGGTATTTCCGAACAAGTTCCTGGATGACAAGCCTAAAAGTTATCCTATTGATGATATTGATTATAGTGACGATATCAATATTGATGATAGTGAGGATGACCTTGATATTGATACGAAGCTGCTAACTATGTATATGACGTATATGACGCCAAAAAGAGACCAATTTGATATTGATATCACCCTTCAATTCGAATTAGCAAAAGCAATGTCTCCTTGCATAATATGGATTCCAAACATTCATGATCTGCATGTGAATGAGTCGAATTACTTATCCCTCGGTCTATTAGAGAACTATCTCTCCAGGGATTGTGAAAGATGTTCCACTGGAAAGATTCTTTTTATTGCTTCGACTCATATTCCCCAAAAAGTGGATCCCGCTCTAATAGCTCCGAAAAAATTCAATACATGCATTAAGATACGAAGGCTTCTTCTTCCACAACAACGAAAGCACTTTTTCATTCTTTCATATACTAGGGGATTTCACTTGGAAAAGAGGATGTTCCATACTAACGGATTCGGGTCCATAACCATGGGTTCCAATGCGCGAGATCTTGTAGCACTTATCAACGAGGCCCTATCAATTAGTATTACACAGAAGAAATCCATTATAGAAACTAATACAATTAGATCAGCTCTTCATAGAAAAACTTGGGATTTTCGATCCCATATAAGATCGGTTCAGGATCATGGGATCCTTTTCTATCAGATAGGAAGGGCTGTTGCACAAAATGTACTACTAAGTAATTGCCCCATAGATCCTATATCTATCTATATGAAGAAGAAATCAAGTATGGGAGGGGATTCTTATTTGTACAAATGGTACTTCGAACTTGGAACGAGCATGAAGAAATTCACGATACTTCTTTATCTTTTGAGTTGTTCTGCCGGATCGGTCGCTCAAGATCTTTGGTCTTCATCCAGACCCAATGAAAAGAATTGGATCACTTCTTATGGATTCGTTGAGAATGATTCTGATCTAGTTCATGGCCTATTACTATTATTACTATTAGAAGTAGTAGAAGTAGAAGGCGCTCTGGCTCTGGCGGGATCCTCACGGACAGAAAAAGATTGCAGTCAGTTTGATAAGAATCGAGTGACATTACTTCTTCGGTCCGAACCAAGGAATCAGTTAGATATGATGCAAAAGGGATCTTGTTCTATCGTTGATCAGAGATTTCTATATGAAAAATACGAATCGGGGTTTGAAGAAGGGGCCCTCGATCCGCAACAGATAGAGGAGGATTTCTTCAATCACATAGTTTGGGCTCCTAGAATATGGCGCCCTTGTGGCAATCTATTTGATTGTATCGAAAGGCCCACTGAATTGGGATTTCCCTATTGGACTGGGTCCAAACGGATCATTTCTCATAAAGAGGATGAACTTCAAGAGAATGATTCGGAGTTCTTGCAGAGTGGAACCATGCAGTACCAGACACGAGATAGATCTTCCAAAGAACAAGGCTTTTTTCGAATAAGCCAATTCATTTGGGACCCTGCGGATCCATTCTTTTCCCTATTCAAAGATCAGCCCTTGTTTTCACGTCGAGAATTCTTTGCAGATGAAGAGATGTCAAAGGGGTTTATTGCTTCCCAAACAAATTCTTCTACATCTATATATAAACGTTGGTTCATCAAGAATACGCAAGAAAAGCACTTCGAATTGTTGATTCATCGCCAGAGATGGTTTAGAACCAATAGTTCATTATCTAATGGATCTTTCCGTTCTAATACTCTATCCGAGAGTTATCAGTATTTATCAAATCTGTTCCTATCTAACGGAACGCTATTGGATCAAATGACAAAGACATTGTTGAGAAAGAGATGGCTTTTCCCGGATGAAATGAACCATTTGATTCATGTAACAGGAGAAAGATTCCCCATTCCTTAGCCATAAAGATATGTGCCCATGCCCCATGAAAGGGGGATTCAGTGGAACAGAATTGGCCGGATGGTAGAGTCGCGGAAACACTTGTTTCTTCCATCTTTTTGGCCTTAGCTCCATGGAACAATATGCTACTGCTG